ATAATTGGTAAATTTGCGGGTTCAATTCCTGCTGGATGCACGCGAACGGGAACGTTCCATAAGTCTATTGGAACAGTCTCTCTATCCATGGAATCTCATCCATCATCCATACATAACGAATTGTTATGGTATATTCATACCATAACATAAGAACAATAAGAACTCGAATTCTTATCGATACTGGAACTCAGAGCATAGGAGGGAAAGTCGATTTATGGATGGAATCAAATACGCAGTATTTACAGAAAAGAGCCTTCGTTTATTGGGAAAGAATCAATATACTTTTAATGTCGAATCGGGATTCACTAAGACAGAAATAAAGCATTGGGTCGAACTCTTCTTTGGTGTTAAGGTAGTAGCTGTGAATAGCCATCGACTACCCGGAAAGGGTAGAAGAATGGGACCTATTCTGGGACATACAATGCATTACAGACGTATGATCATTACCCTTCAACCGGGTTATTCTATTCCACTTCTAGATAGAGAAAAGAACTAAAGGAGAATACTTAATAATACGGCGAAACATTTATACAAAACACCTATCCCGAGCACACGCAAGGGAACCGTAGACAGGCAAGTGAAATCCAATCCACGAAATAAATTGATCCATGGACGGCACCGTTGTGGTAAAGGTCGTAATGCCAGAGGAATCATTACCGCAAGGCATAGAGGGGGAGGTCATAAGCGCCTATACCGTAAAATCGATTTTCGACGGAATCAAAAAGACATATCTGGTAGAATCGTAACCATAGAATATGACCCTAATCGAAATGCATACATTTGTCTCATACACTATGGGGATGGTGAGAAGAGATATATTTTACATCCCAGAGGGGCTATAATTGGGGATACTATTGTTTCTGGTACAAAAGTTCCTATATCAATGGGAAATGCCCTACCTTTGAGTGCGGTTTGAACTATTGATTTACGTAATTGGAAGTAACCAATTAGGTTTACGACGAAACCTAGAAATCGATCACTGATCCAATTTGACTACCTCTACGGGATAGACCTCAACAGAAAACTGTTGAGTAACGGCAGCAAGTGATTGAGTTCAGTAGTTCCTCATAGAAAATTATTGACTCTGGAGATATGGTAATATGGAGAAGACAAAATTGTTTGAAGCACGCACAGAACCGGAAGCGCCCCTTGTTTCAAAGAGAGGAGGACGGGTTATTCACATTTAATTTGATGGTCAGAGGCGAATTGAAAGCTAAGCAGTGGTAATTAAGACCTCCGGGTGAAAATAGGGATGTCTCCTACGTTACCCATAATATGTGGAAGTATCGACGTAATTTCATAGAGTCATTCGATCTGAATGCTACATGAAGAACATAAGCCAGATGATGGAACGCGGAGACCTAGGATGTAGAAGATCATAACATGAGCGATTCGGCGGATTTGGATTCCTTTTCTATATATCCACTGATGTGGTACTTCATCATACGATTCATATAAGATTCATCTGTCTAGAGATCGTCATATACATCTAGAAAGCCGTATGCTTTGGAAGAAGCTTGTACAGTTTGGGAAGGGGTTTTTTGAGAAAAAAGAAGAATCTACTTCAACCGATATGCCCTTAGGCACGGCCATACATAACATAGAAATCACACGTGGAAGGGGTGGGCAATTAGCTAGAGCAGCAGGTGCTGTAGCGAAACTGATTGCAAAAGAGGGTAAATTGGCCACTTTAAGATTACCATCTGGGGAGGTCCGTTTGGTATCCCAAAACTGCTTAGCAACAGTCGGACAAGTGGGTAATGTTGGGGTGAACCAAAAAAGTTTGGGTAGAGCCGGATCTAAGTGTTGGCTAGGTAAACGCCCCGTAGTAAGAGGGGTAGTTATGAACCCTGTGGACCACCCCCATGGAGGCGGTGAAGGGAAAGCCCCCATTGGTAGAAAAAAACCCACAACCCCTTGGGGTTATCCTGCGCTTGGAAGAAGAACTAGGAAAAGGAAAAAATATAGTGATAGTTTTATTCTTCGTCGCCGTAAGTAAATACGTAACTAGGAATATGGAAAATTGCATTTTTGGAATTTGCAATAATGCGATGGGCGAACGACGGGAATTGAACCCGCGCATGGTGGATTCACAATCCACTGCCTTGATCCACTTGGCTACATCCGCCCCTTATACAGCTAAAAGATTTTCTCTTTTTTCCATTCATCATTATTCTATTTATTCTGACCTCCATACCTCGATCGAGATAGTGGACATAGGATGCCACTCTTTAAAAAGAAAAAAGGAGTAATCAGCTGTGACACGAAAAAAAACGAATCCTTTTGTAGCTCGTCATTTATTGGCAAAAATAGAAAAGATCAATATGAAGGAGGAGAAAGAAACAATAGTAACGTGGTCCCGGGCATCTAGCATTCTACCCGCAATGGTTGGCCATACAATCGCGATTCATAATGGAAAGGAACATATACCTATTTACATAACAAATCCGATGGTAGGTCGCAAATTGGGGGAATTCGTGCCTACTCGGCATTTCACGAGTTATGAAAGTGCGAGAAAGGATACTAAATCTCGCCGTTAACTGAATTCAGAATAGAAAGATTCAGAATAAATCCAGAATTTTAGATCAAATTAAAGTAAAGGTAATCGGGTAATAACCTTATTTATGACAAGTTTCAAATTGGTAAAGTATACCCCTAGGATAAAGAAAAAGAAGAACGAGCTAAGGAAACTCGCAAGAAAAGTTGCAACCGATCGTCTACTTAAGTTCGAACGGGTTTTCAAAGCTCAAAAACGCATAAATATGTCTGTTTTCAAAGCACAAAGAGTTCTTGATGAGATTCGCTGGCGTTACTACGAGGAAACCATTATGATACTGAACCTCATGCCTTATCGAACATCTTATCCCATCTTAAAGTTGGTTTATTCGGCAGCAGCAAATGCTACTCATTATAGGAATTTCGACAAAGCAAGTTTATTCATCACTAAAGCCGAAGTTAGTAGAAGTACTATTATGAAAAAATTCAGACCTCGGGCTCGAGGACGCGGTTATCCTATAAAAAAAACCATGTGTCATATAACAATTGTACTAAATATAGTAAAGAAATCGAAAAAATCTTTAGATTAATCTAAGATTTCGATTCCCAATAAAAAAAAAATAGAATAGAAAAATATGGGACAAAAAATAAATCCACTCGGTTTCAGACTTGGTACAACCCAAAATCACCATTCCTTTTGGTTCGCACAACCAAAAAATTATTCTGAAGGTCTACAGGAAGATAAAAAAATACGGAATTGTATCAAGAACTATATACAAAAGAATAGGAAAAAAGGCTCGAATAGAAAAATAGAATCAGACTCAAGTTCCGAAGTAATTACACATATAGAAATTCAAAAAGAAATTGACACAACCCACGTCATAATCCATATCGGATTCCCCAATTTATTAAAAAAAAAGGGAGCAATCGAAGAATTAGAGAAAGATCTCCAAAAGGAAGTGAATTCTGTAAACCAGAGACTTAATATTGCTATTGAAAAAGTTAAAGAACCTTATAGACAACCTAACATTCTTGCAGAATATATAGCTTTCCAATTAAAAAATAGAGTTTCATTCCGAAAGGCAATGAAAAAAGCCATTGAATTAACTAAAAAAGCAGATATAAAGGGAGTAAAAATCCAAATTGCGGGTCGTCTAGCAGGGAAAGAAATTGCACGTGCCGAATGCATCAAAAAGGGTGGACTTCCCCTTCAAACAATTCGCGCTAAAATAGATTATTGCTGCTATCCAATTCGAACTATCTATGGAGTATTAGGTGTAAAAATTTGGATATTCGTAGAAGAAGAATAACTAACCTTGTCTTCCCATTCTACCCTGTGATAGAATAAAAAAGAAAAGAACCTTATTTATCCCGAAATCCCTGAAAAAAAAAGAAGAAATTATATCTCTTTCTATAAGATTTAATGAAAATTTCTAAATCTTTTAATATAATTGCTATGCTTAGTGTGTGACTCGTTAGTTTTTTCTTTAGGGCCAAAAAAGGGGTTCGAAGAAATTGACCGAACCCTACTAAAAATAGAAAAAACTTAGTAATTCTATAAAATTAACTAAATAACCAACCTATCGCTTCGTATTATCAAGATCCTAACTAAGAAACAGTCACTATGTGAATAAATACATCGATCATAAATGAGGGGATCTATCATATAGTTGTAGCAACTGCATTTTTTTCTCTAAAAAAGAAACAGGATTATAGGTTGTGAAGCAAAACTAAAAGGATGTGGATAAAAGGAGGGATGATAGATAGAAGGAAAAAGAATAAGAAAGATATAGGATTCCGATGTGTATGGTCTATGGATTACACCATAAAAGGCAATGTGATAAAGCACGATATATTAAAATAATAAAAATAAGAGAGAATTCGAAATCGTAACTTGAAACAAAAAATACAAATTAAAAGCAATAATAAGGAGTAGCCCGTGTTAATAAAACTGAGAAAATTGACTCGGAAAGAAATTTTTTGGAAGCTCCATTGCAGGATTCAAACCTAACCATTAAAGGAGAAGCTGTGGGAACGACAAAACCTATGACTGGATAGGATTTTATTGAAAAGAATCCTAATACTTCATTGGGTGGGATGGCGGAACAAACCAAAAAAATTGCTTTATTTGGTAAGTTAGAAATTAACAAATAAGACAGGAAAGAGTAAAAATTCGCCCGCGAAATCTTTATTGCATTAGAATACTTTACCACGATTCAATAAGAGTAAAAATAAGGGAATTCCTTAGAAAAAGAAGGATTACATTCTATCCAAATATAGAATTTGAATATATTATAGATCTTCTTTCTTAACTATATATTTTTCTATTATATATTGATGTGTATCTATCCGTAATATCTTTGAGTATTTATTAGGAATTAGAGAAATTTGCATGCTTTCTCATTTTATTCGCGAGGAGCTGGATGAGAAGAAACTCTCATGTCCAGTTTTGCAGTAGAGATGGAACTAAGAAAGAACCATCGACTATAACCCCAAAAGAACTAGATTTCGTAAACAACATAGAGGAAGAATGAAGGGAAAATCCCATCGAGGCAATCGTATTTGTTTCGGTAGATACGCTCTTCAAGTACTTGAACCCGCTTGGATCACAGCGAGACAGATAGAAGCAGGGCGAAGAGCAATGACACGATATGCACGTCGTGGTGGAAAACTATGGGTACGTATATTTCCCGACAAACCAGTTACAATAAGACCCACAGAAACACGTATGGGCTCTGGAAAGGGATCCCCCGAATATTGGGTAGCCGTTGTTAAACCGGGTCGAATACTTTATGAAATGAGCGGAGTATCCGAAACTGTAGCTAAAGCAGCTATGGAAATAGCTGCCAGTAAAATGCCCATACGAAGTCAATTTCTTCGATTAGGGATATCGAACCCCCAAAAAGAATATTGAAAACCCAGATTTGTCCTTCTATAAATAGATAGACAATATGGATTTCCTCCTTTTGCATTGAAATAATAAATTGAAATCCAAATAATATGATTCAACCTCAGACCCTTTTAAATGTAGCAGATAACAGTGGAGCCCGAAAATTGATGTGTATTCGAGTCATAGGAGCTGCTGGTAATCAGCGATATGCTCGTATTGGTGATGTTATTGTTGCTGTAATCAAAGACGCAGTGCCCCAAATGCCTCTAGAAAGATCTGAAGTAATTCGAGCTGTAATTGTACGTACATGTAAAGAATTCAAATGCGAAGACGGTATAATAATACGCTATGATGACAACGCAGCAGTTATCATTGATCAAAAAGGAAATCCAAAAGGAACTCGAGTTTTTGGCGCGATTGCCGAAGAATTGAGAGAATTGAATTTTACTAAAATAGTTTCATTAGCTCCTGAAGTATTATAAATACTAGTAGACGAGATATAGATCAAAGAAAAATTAGTAGATTATTTCTCACGTATATGCTTTAAAATACAAAATTAAAGGAAAAATAAAAACATGCTCATTATAGAAAAATAAGGAGGAACCTAGAATTAGAGTCTTATGGGCAAGGACACTATTGCTGATTTACTAACTTCTATAAGAAACGCGGACATGAATAAAAAAGGAACTGTTCGAGTAGTATCTACAAATATTACCGAAAACATTGTTAAAATACTTCTACGAGAGGGTTTTATTGAAAGTGTTCGAAGACATCAGGAAAATAAGAGATATTTCTTGGTTTCAACTTTGCGGCATCAAAAGAGAAAGACTAGAAAAGGAATATATAGAACTAGAACCCTTTTAAAGCGTATCAGCCGACCTGGCTTACGAATTTATGCTAACTATCAAGGAATTCCTAAGGTTTTGGGCGGAATGGGAATTGCTATTCTTTCTACTTCTAGAGGTATAATAACAGATCGAGAAGCTCGACTAAAGAGAATCGGGGGAGAAGTCTTATGTTATATATGGTAATGGCCTCGCCTATAGTGCACGAATTCTATCTCGAACCTCCTATTTTGGAAATAAAAATCAAAAAATAGGAGAAAAAAAATATGACAGAAAAAAAAAATAGGAGAGAAAAAAAAAAACCGAGAGAAGCAAAAGTCACTTTCGAAGGTTTAGTTACGGAAGCCCTACCCAACGGAATGTTCCGCGTTCGCCTAGAAAATGACACCATCATCCTGGGCTATATTTCAGGAAAAATCCGGTCCAGTTCTATACGAATACTTATGGGGGATAGGGTCAAAATTGAAGTAAGTCGTTATGATTCAAGCAAGGGACGTATAATTTTTAGACTTCCCCATAAAGATTCGAAGCGTAACGAAAACTCAAAGGATACGGAAGATTTGAAGGATACGAAAGATTCAAAGAATTAGGTTTTTCTAGGGTAATAAATTCCAAGTTTCAAAATTTAAATGAAGAGACTTATTTTTTCCAAAAGAGTGGATTCATAAAAGGAGTACCTAAATATGAAAATACGAGCTTCCGTCCGCAAAATTTGTACAAAATGTCGCCTGATTCATAGGCGTGGGCGAATTAGAGTCATTTGTTCCAATCCGAAGCATAAACAAAGACAGGGGTAATCCTTCGAAAAAGAAGCTTTCCCCTCTAAAAAGTCAAAATAAAGTACCCACGGAAATGTCCAAATTCAAAATAAAAAAATTCAAGTAAAGAATATGAAACGGATATCTTTGTATCTTTTTTTCTTTTTGTGATTTCCAATTCATATTTATGAGATAATAAAATATGACAAAAGCTATGCCAAAAATAGGTTCAGGTTCACGTAAGAGAATACGTATTGGTTTGCGTAGGAATGCCCGTTTTAGTTTACGGAAGAGTGCGCGTAGAATAACAAAAGGGGTTATTCATGTTCAAGCCAGTTTCAACAATACCATTATAACTGTTACAGACCCGCAAGGTCGGGTGGTTTTCTGGTCCTCCGCAGGTACTTGTGGATTCAAAAGCTCAAGAAAAGCATCACCCTATGCGGGTCAAAGAACAGCAGTAGATGCTATTCGTACAGTGGGCTTGCAACGAGCAGAAGTTATGGTAAAAGGTGCTGGTAGCGGAAGAGATGCCGCATTACGAGCCATTGCAAAAAGTGGTGTACGGTTAAGTTGTATACGCGATGTAACACCTATGCCGCATAATGGGTGTCGACCTCCTAAAAAAAGACGTCTGTAAAAGAAATCAACCGCTTTCAAGAGAAATAAACGATTCACCGATCAAATAAGAATACTAGTCTATTATGGTTCGAGAGGAGGTAACAGCATCCAACCAAACACTACAGTGGAAGTGTGTTGAATCAAGAGTAGATAGTAAGCGTCTTTATTATGGCCGTTTCATTCTGTCCCCGCTTAGAAAAGGTCAAGCGGATACTGTCGGTATTGCCTTGCGAAGAGCTTTACTTGGAGAAATAGAAGGAACATGTATCACACGCGCAAAATTTGGGAACGTGCCACACGAATATTCTACAATAGTGGGTATTGAAGAATCCATACAAGAAATTTTACTAAATTTGAAAGAAATTGTATTGAAAAGTAATCTCTATGGAGTTAGAGACGCATCAATTTGTGTCAAAGGTCCTAGATACATAACAGCTCAAGATATAATCTTACCGCCTTCCGTAGAAATCGTTGATACGACACAACCTATAGCTAACTTGAGAGAGCCCCTAGATTTCTGTATTGAGTTACAGATCAAGCGAGATCGCGGATATCATACGGAACTAAGAAAGAACTCTCAAGATGGAAGTTATCCTATAGATGCTGTATCCATGCCTGTTCGAAATGTAAATTATAGTATTTTTTCTTGTGGGAATGGAAATGAAAAACACGAGATGCTTTTTCTAGAAATATGGACGAATGGCAGTTTAACCCCTAAAGAAGCACTTTATGAAGCTTCTCGTAATTTGATTGATTTATTTTTTCCTTTTCTACACGTGGAGGGGGGAGGCACTAGTTTCGACCAAAATAAAAACAGATTTACTCCACCCCTTTTAACCTTTCAAAAAGGATTCACTAATCTAAAGAAAAACAAAAAAGGAATTCCATTGAATTGTATTTTTATTGATCAATTAGAATTGCCTTCTAGAACGTATAATTGTCTCAAAAGGACCAATATACATACACTATTGGACCTTTTGAGTAAGACTGAAGAGGATCTTATGAGAATTAACAGTTTTCGTATGGAGGATGAAAAGCTTATATGGGACACTCTAGAGAAGCATCTCTCAATGGATTTACCTAAGAACAAGTTCTCGCTTTAAATCCATTGCAATTTTTTCCTCTTTTTTTATAGAGTTAGAATAAAAATATAGAGTTAGAATAAAAAGAAAACCATTTTGTATCTTTAGCACAATCTATATTTTTGCGAAATGGATCATAATAAAATAGATTTTAGGTATCTAGGGAAGATTCACTTGGAAGTAACTGTTTCCTAGATACCCATGCAGGAGATTTCACCGTTGAATGAATCAGAATCAACCCGAAAAATCCCTAAAAAAGACCTAAAGTTAAGGATTTCTCAATGGGTAATGTTGCTCCGATACCTAACCAAAGAGCTACTGCAGTACCGATTAAAAAAACGGTCGTAGCTACTGGGCGACGAAATGGATTTTGGAATTTATTGACATTCTCTAAAAAGGGTACTGTCAATAAGCCTGTTGGCACAGAAACCATTAAGAGAACGCCCAATAACTTATTGGGTACTGTACGGAGTATTTGAAATACGGGAAAGAAGTACCACTCTGGTAATATTTCCAGGGGTGTTGCAAAAGGGTCCGCCGGTTCACCAATCATTGACGGCTCGAGAACCGCTAAACCTACATTGCATGCAATAGTACCTAGAATTACTACTGGAAAAATGTATAAAAGATCGTTGGGCCACGCGGGTTCCCCGTAATAATTATGTCCCATCCCTTTAGCTAATTTTGCTCTTAATACAGGATCATTTAAGTCCGGTTTCTTTGTTATTGGGATAGGTGAATTCTTTAGGATCCATCCCCCAAAGGAACCGGACGTGAGAATTTTTCATCATCCGGCTCGAGCAAGAATGAAAGAAATAAGACTGCGGAAGATCCACAATAGAATAGGTTATATAATGACTCAAGGTAAGAAAAGCTTTATCAGATTATCTTTTCCGAAGTTGCGCCTATAATTACTATCCTATTCTTATGTGTAAATGCTCAATATCCAAGTGGGCTTACAAATTTGATCATGATCAATCGCTTTGTGGATTGTCTCTTAATTAGTTGGTGTTTATCCCCTCAATATCGTAAGTTTCTTACGTCCAAACAAAGTATTTACTTGTTACTAATAAAAAATATAAAAGTTTAGCCTATGCTCTTCCTTAGATCCCCTCTTTTACTCCGATAGTATTGCCGATCGAAATCAATGCAAAGAAAATGAATGCATTTCCATACTATAATAAAAAGTAAGTGTAATAAATATAGAATTGGATCATATCACAGGACTTATTCCATTTATACTCTACAGGATCTTACGGAGCCTGTTCATGGATGACATGGTTGGGGTATGATCATAGAAAATATTCTCCTCGAGTGAACCAGCCTATCCTTCCTAGATGGGAGACTTACGTGTTGATTGGATGCGGAGACACCTTTGGTCGTGAATTCTAATGTGGCAGATCCAATTCTTTATCTGCATGGCCAAATCAATAATTCAAGTCACACACTCCCATAATCCGTCTTTTTTTCTTTCGTAAAATTCGCTTCAACTATTTGTATCCAAATACTTTGGAGTTGAAGATAAGTATCCAAATGACATGTCTTATTTTACAATAACCCATGTTTGTAGCAATGAAATACCACAACCTACCCGATATGATATATGAGAATTAGAATTCTCTATGATATGCTTTCCCTATAAAGGACCCGAAATACCTTGCTTACGTATCATTGGAAAGTGCATTAACATAAATACGGCAGTAAGCAGAGGCAGTACAAAGGTATGTAAACTATAAAAACGAGTCAAAGTGGATTGGCCCACACTAGCACTTCCGCGTAATAACTCCACTAAAGGGGATCCTATTACCGGAATCGCTTCAGGTACACCTGTCACAATTTTGACTGCCCAATAACCAATTTGATCCCAAGGCAAAGAATAACCAGTTACACCAAATGATGCAGTCAATACAGCCAAAACCACACCCGTGACCCAAGTTAATTCACGGGGTTTTTTAAATCCACCTGTAAGATATACACGAAATACGTGCAGGATCATCATTAGAACCATCATACTTGCTGACCATCGATGAACTGATCGGATTAACCAACCAAAGTTGGCCTCTGTCATTATATATTGAACAGAGGAAAAAGCCTCTGTAACCGTTGGCCGGTAGTAAAAAGTCATAGCAAAACCAGTAGCAACTTGTACTAGAAAACAAGTAAGTGTAATTCCCCCTAAACAATAAAATATGTTGACATGAGGAGGAACATATTTACTAGTTATATCATCCGCAATTGCCTGAATTTCAAGACGTTCCTCAAACCAATCATATACTTTATTGAGATAGGTAACTAGTCCGACCTCCCCCCTCTGAGAACCGTATATGAAAATTTCATTTCGTACGGCTCAAGCAGAAACACACAAATTTTCAACGGATATTAAAAAACTTCATCAGCTACGGCATTGGATCGATTTGCCTTGAAGATATGAAATAAGAAAAATCCAGAATTTCTTCTTTGTGATGATAATGCCAAAAAATCTCAAGTTGGCTCATCTGTCTTTCTTTCCCTTATGTTGATCGTTAGAGGCCTCTTGACTTTTCTCGTCCCTATTTTTTATTTATCCAAATCAAAATTTCTAGTAGTTTTCTGATAGAAATTATCTTGTTGCGATCCTATGAATCAGTTCAATTAAAACCTTAGATTCATACTAGAGCCACGATGATGGAGTCTCAAGCTAAACAAAAGGCAAGGGTTCTTCGAATAAAAACCGCTTGATGATCATTTATTGAATCGGTGTAATGACTAGACAAAATCGAGAAAAAAAAGTTATCTTTTGGGTAAACAAAATTGGATTGGAAGGAAGAAAATTTCTTTTTTTATTAAGAACTACCTGGATTTTTTTTTTTCAGTCTGGTTGCGAGGTCTAAATAGTTAGTATGAATCATAGTTCTTTTTTTTTCTTGATCCGCTTTATGTATTTCGTGTTCCAGATACTAGAATAAATAATATCTGACGAATTAGAATCATCTTGATACAGATAACAGGCCCTTTCTATGTATTCTCAATAGGATCAATTCTAACAAGTCACACACTCATATTCCAGAGATACCGAAACAAAAAATCCACGGTCGAACTGCCAGAATGGCTAGAAATGCGCAGCTTAAAATAGAAAGGCGTTGTTTTAGTTAGTAGAAACCTAATTCATTAAAATTCCGTCCAGTAAAACAGAAGAATTATAAATTTCTAAAATGATAGATAGGAATATCGCGAATAAAGCCATTGCGACCCCCATAAGAGGAGTAGTTCCCCAGCCTGGAGCTACTTTCCCATATTCTGAATTCAAGGGTTTCAATAAACCACCTGCGCCAGTTCGTTTTGGCCTAGCTCTAGAACTATCTTCAACGGTTTGTGTAACCATAAATTCTATTTAATCATTGGTGTTGACTTTGTATACTATTCCATTGTAGTTGTAAATACACGATCTTTTCATAGATCCATTGTAATCTTGAAATTCTACAAAAAAAAAAATGGAAACAGCAACTTTAGTCGCCATCTCCATATCTGGTTTACTTGTAAGCTTTACTGGGTATGCCCTATATACCGCGTTTGGGCAACCCTCTCAACAATTAAGAGATCCATTCGAAGAACACGGGGACTAATTGAAGTAATAAGTCTCCCCGTCTGGGAGACTTATTACTTCAATGAAATTATTTCATTTTTTAGTCGGAACCTTAGGTGCTTCTCGGAAGAAAATAGCGAAAAAAATGATCCCTAAAGTCGAAACTAAAAGGAACGTATAAACCAATGCTTCCATAGATTCGATCGTGGTTTATTTACAATTATAACTTCCACACCTATTCACTTGTCATTTGGGATCATTTCCCATATAAAAAAAGAAAAAGAGTCAAGTCAAAGAAAGGACAGGAGAAGTTTCCTATGTCAAATCAAAAAAGAGAGGTGAAAGATACCATAGCAATGTGGTATCAAGCTGTCTGTCTCCTTGTAGTTGGATCTCCAACTTTTTGGAATGTTCCAAATTCTACTTGAGCATCCAAGTCTGGATCAATACCAGCAAAAACATCTCGGAACAAGGTTCGAGCACCATGCCAAATGTGTCCGAAAAAGAAGAGCAAAGCAAAGGTAGCATGACCAAAAGTGAACCAACCCCTTGGACTGCTCCGAAAAACACCATCTGATTTCAAAGTAGCTCGATCTAATTCAAAAATTTCCCCTAATTGGGCACGCCTCGCATATTTTTTTACAGTAGCAGGATCAGAATAACTTACTCCATTAAGTTCGCCACCATAGAACTCGACTGTTACGCCTACTTGTTCAACGCTATATTTAGATTCTGCTCTTCTAAAAGGAACGTCCGCTCTCACAATTCCCTCTTCATCTACCAAAACTACCGGAAATGTTTCAAAAAAAGTAGGCATACGACGTACAAAAAGCTCGCGTCCTTCTTTATCTCTAAAGACGGGATGTCCTAACCATCCAATAGCTATTCCATCCCCATTGTCCATTGAGCCTGCTCTGAATAATCCCCCTTTTGCGGGATTATTACCAATATAATCATAAAAAGCTAATTTTTCGGGAATTTTAGACCAAGCTTCTGATAGACTAAGATTTTCAGCTAACGCATCGCTAACTCTTCGATATATTTCTTGCTGAAAGTATCCCTGATCCCACTGATAACGAGTAGGCCCGAATAATTCGATTGGGGTAGTTGCCGACCCATACCACATAGTTCCGGCAACTACGAAAGCTGCAAAAAAAACAGCAGCAATACTACTGGAAAGTACAGTTTCAATATTGCCCATACGTAATCCTTTATATAGACGTTGAGGCGGACGGACACTAAGATGGAATAGGCCCGCTAATATGCCCAAAGTACCCGCAGCAATATGATGCGAAGCTATTCCTCCCGGAACGAAAGGGTCAAAACCTTCTGCGCCCCACGCAGGATTTACAGCTTGTACTTTTCCAGTTAGTCCATAAGGATCGGACACCCATATCCCAGGACCATACAAACCCGTTACATGAAATGCACCAAAGCCAAAACAAGCCACCCCTGCAAGAAATAAATGAATTCCAAAGATCTTCGGTAAATCCAAAGAGGGTTTTCCCGTCCGCTCATCAAGGAATAGTTCTAGGTCCCAATATACCCAATGCCAGATAGCTGCCAAGAAACACAAGCCAGAAAACACAATATGCGCAGTTGCCACACCTTCATAACTCCAAATACCCGGATTCGTTGTAGTTCCTCCTGAAATAGTCCAACCACCCCACGAATTGGTTACTCCTAAACGAGTCATGAAGGGGATGACAAACATACCTTGTCTCCACATTGGATCCAGAACAGGATCTGAGGGATCAAAAACCGCTAATTCGTATAAAGCCATCGAGCCGGCCCAGCCAGAAACTAGAGCTGTGTGCATTATATGCACCGCAAGCAATCGACCCGGATCATTCAATACGACAGTATGAACACGATACCAAGGCAAACCCATCGAAATACCCCTTTAGCAAAGAAAAATAGACACGATGTCGTTTTATTTTATCGCATTGGAAAAGACTATCCATATCCCTTCTAGGGGATTCTGTGTCAGAAAGCACGAATATTTATTTCATTTCATTAAAAATAAGAAGCCATTTCTATTTGATTTCTATTTGTAAGAAGAAAGCGAAGCAGATCTATTCTATACTCGATAAGTGCCAATATGCAATGGGTAGCTTGGGCTACTTGGAAAAACCTAGAATAGATCCCTACTAATCCGTCTTTGTTTATCATTCAAATCAAAAATGCCTTTTTCTTTATTCAATCTGTTTTACCTTCCTTATATGTATCATTTTTCAATCTATGTATTAATATAATCTATAGTATTCTTATAGAATAAGAAAAAATAAAAATACTAAACTGCGGATTCTTTCTTTCTCCTCCATTCTTACGTTTCCATATTAAAGTGTAGTTTTGTTACTTAAATTTATTAATATTAATCTAATATGCCGATTGGTGTTCCAAAAGTACCTTACCGGATTCCCGGAGATGAAGAAGCGACTTGGGTTGACTTATACAATGTTATGTATCGAGAAAGAACACTTTTTTTAGGTCAAGAGATTCGTTGCGAGATCACGAATCATATTACGGGTCTCATGGTATATCTCAGTATAGAAGATGGAATTCGCGATATTTTTTTGTTTATAAACTCTCCCGGCGGATGGCTAATCTCAGGAATGGCAATTTTTGATACGATGCAAACGGTGACACCAGACATATATACAATATGCCTTGGAATAGCTGCATCCATGGCCTCCTTTATTCTGCTTGGAGGAGAACCCACCAAGCGTATAGCATTCCCTCACGCTAGGATTATGCTTCACCAACCCGCTAGTGCTTATTATCGGGCAAGGACACCTGAATTTTTACTAGAAGTGGAAGAATTACACAAAGTTCGCGAAATGATCACAAGGGTTTATGCACTAAGAACAGGCAAGCCTTTTTGGGTTGTATCCGAAGACATGGAAAGGGATGTTTTCATGTCAGCAGACGAAGCAAAAGCTTATGGACTTGTCGATATTGTAGGGGATGAAATGATTGACGAGCACTGCGATACCGACCCAGTGCGGTTTCCAGAAATGTTTAAGGATTGGTAGGGGCTGGATTTCTTGTAAATTTATTTCAAACCTAAATTCGGGTTTTATGCGATTTTATAGAAAATAGAAATACTTCATGATGATGAATCCGCGGGTTAAGATCGATCTAAACCAATCCATTTTTTTCTATATACATACGACATGCCGACAGTTAAACAACTTATTAGAAATGCAAGACAGCCAATACAAAATGCTAGAAAAACGCCCGCGCTTAAGGGGTGCCCTCAGCGTCGAGGAACATGTGCTAGGGTGTATGTGCGACTCGTTCAGATCATGAGTTCAAACAAATAAGACAATTTTGGAAGTATCCATGATCAGTACCAATGAATAGGGTAGAGCTTCTCTATCCTAGATTTCTATGGTATATGGAATTTATGGTTTTCTTTGGTGCAAATCCAATCATCTAGATTGGAATTAGAAGAAGCAATTCCCCCATTGGTAGCAAATGGTTATCTATTAAGCGGAGGAAATAGTAATAAAAAGAAAAAGACTTATGCTCCTTTATCTTAAAAGAACGGACTAAAGGGTCAGCTATTAAGCCAACTTTCATAATTAAATACCGTCACTGTATGAATAACTCTTATTGTGAAAAGAGCTATTTACTCTATAATGGATAGGTAGAGCCAAAGAATGTGAACTATACAAGTTCACAATACCTTTTGATGAAATGAAAGAGAGGGCTCCGGTGTATAGGGAGGGCCTCGCCGTTTAAAAGGAAACCATAGAAACGATGGAACCCACTGTTTTTTTAGTATGGTTAGAATTTGTTATTTCTATGCGAAATAACTGAAGGGAATAGAATAAAAAATCGTGGTTGGGAAGGTTATAGTAGCAAAAGCCGTTGGAATTAATATTTTATATATCGGAATAATCCGTTTTGTTATTAATGGGAAAAGGGACGGTTAAAACAAGAGAAATCGTTAGTTATTCATTAAGGTTAATTTGATTCAATGACCAGAGTTCCGCGAGGATATATAGCTCGGAGACGACGAACAAAAATGCGTTCATTTGCCTCAAACTTTAGAGGTGCTCATTTAAGACTTAATCGAATGATTACTCAACAAGTAAGAAGAGCTTTTTTTTCTTCTCATCGAGATAGAGGCAGGCAAAAGAGGGATTTTCGTCGTTTGTGGATCACTCGGATAAACGCGGCAACACGGATATATAAAGTATTCGATAGTTATAGTTTCGATAGTTATAGTAAATTAATACACAATCTGTATAAGAAGGAATTGATTCTTAATCGTAAAATGCTTGCACAAGTAGCTGTATCAAATCCAAATAATCTTTACACGATTTCTAATAAAATAAAAACCATCAATTAAAGGGAGAAAAAAGTAATATACAGGAATAATTAAAAACGAATTCCCGGAGAAGGAACTCCGGGAAGATACAATAAATTAAGATTACCAAGAATCAAAACAGGATTACCTTATATAATATGAGTCTTACCTTTTTGAATAAAACATCAACAATCGGAACTTCAGTTTCGATTGTTGTTTCTTAAATTCTGGTTGGAGTTTCTTAAGTTTCGATTGGAATTGGACTTTTGTGTTAATTGAGGAATATGTCTATTTTTTCTGTTTCTAGGGCCAGTAATTATTGAAATTGACTGGGCTTGAAATTGCTTCTCATTTTCATAGTTACGAAATGGTAAGAAAGATAAAATACGAGCCTGTTTTATAGCAAGAGTAATTAATCGTTGTTGTTTCAAGGTTAATCTATTTATTCGTCTGGATAATATTTTTCCTTGTTCACTAATAAATCGATTAATTAAACTCATGTTTCTATAATCAATTCGATCCCCCGGGCCAATTCGAGAACGCTTACGAAAAGGTTGTTTAGATTTACGAAAAGGTTGTTTGGATTTACGAAAGGGTTGTTTGGATTTACGAAAGGGTTGCTTAGATTTACGAAAAGGTTGTTTAGATATATACATGATTTATTCCTTATTTTATTTGAAAATTGGCAAAAAAGGATTTCTTTATTTTATTAATTCTGGATCCAGAAGTAAGTAGCCTTTCTTTGGTCCATATATTATTATATTCATATACTAAATATATAAATATACTAAATATATATAAATTAAATAAAAATCCTCTATACATATGAAATAATATCTACCTAAAACCAGATGAGTTGATTTTTATTTTGTTTTCTATCTATGTTCTATATATTAAATAAGAAGTTCTTACTCTTTTTGTTCTTTGGAACAATCGAGCACACGATGCTCCTATTTCTTTATTTCGTTATGAGTCGTATGCTTGCGACAATAACGACAAAATTTTCTTAATTCTAATTGTCCGGGTGTATTGTGACGATTCTTTTGAGTACTATATCTAGAAATTCCCGTCGATTCCTTATTGGTACCCTTTCGAACACAACTGATACATTCCAAAATAACTCCGATTCTAGCATCTTTGTCCTTGGCCATGAACCTCCTTTCCTTTTTGGATCGACTTAACTTAATTCTTATATCTATTCCTTTATTCTTCTATTTTGGATCCGAAGAAGAGGAATAAAATCCATAGAAGTTTCTAACTAAAAATGTAATTTCTAATTCTAAATATTTTGTTGTAATTCTTCGAATTCTCTAACGAATTCAATAGAATAAAAAATAGAGAAATAATTAAAAAATACAATCCTTGTCGAATTAGCAAGGATTTTGCTTCGAAATCCTTTCATTTAAGTAGCAACCCCAGTCCTAGCCTCTTTCTATGCTCTGATTTGTTGTGAGGCCTGACTTAACTTGGATACCCTTTTTAATTAAATTTGTGTTTTCTAAAAAGGGATTTACCGAATTTTTCATGACCCTGAGGTTCGACCCAATCCATCTTTTCTTTCTTTTTGCTTCGTATACTAAAAAAGGACTGAAGGAATATTTTCGTCATGTGAAATTCTATCTCTCGCATAGGAATAACTAGAATGAAAAAAAAGGGAATGACAAAGCATCTGGGAATAAACGATTAATTTCTATCAATAAACCCGCTAAAGCGCCAAACCATAGAGTACTTAGCACGGGTGCTACAGAGAGATATGTTTTTATATCCCGCATTGAAAATCCTCCTTCCTTATTGGAATACATATATGATCAGATACTTTTGCCCAAGATAGTTAAATTCGTAACTAAAAAAACAAATACAATATTATATATATAAAATGAACCATATAGACGAAATTTTCCTATACCTAAAAAAGATGACCCTTCCTCCTATACATTACTAAAGAATAGTAATCTTTCTTTTATAGGTGAAATTCGATTGGATTTTAGATGTATACCCTTCCTTGATTATATGAGACCAAAAACAAGAAATGACAAGAAAGTTCTATATAGAAAAAGAAATAGAAGAAAATTACAATGTGGAAAACAAGAAAGGAATTGTGTACAATGGCATTGTACAACAATTTGGAAAAGGGATGTAGCGCAGCTTGGTAGCGCGTTTGTTTTGGGTACAAAATGTCACAGGTTCAAATCCTGTCATCCCTACCTATTCCTTCTCTCTTCTTTATGGGCAATATCGGGGAGATCGATTAAAGTGGGTATAACTTGAATTTGTGAATACTATACGTAACGTACGTGAAACACGTTAGGAATTTTCTTTTTGAAAGCGCTCTTAGTTCAGTTTGGTAGAACGCGGGTCTCCAAAACCCGATGCCGTAGGTTCAAATCCTACAGAGCGTGATTCCATCTGTTTTATGCCGAAACAGAGTAAAATAACTTAAAAAAAAAAAACAACAAAGTCGAATTGCAACTCCACTTTGACCTCCCCTCTGGTCTGGAGGAGGTCAATCAAAAAAGAAATGTTACTCAATCAAAGATCCAACTGATCCCCACGCCTGTATTGCAAATACGCAGTCACGAATAATCCCGCTAAAGTAATAGGAATTAGGCCTAAGACGATTCCAAAAAGAAAAACTTCAATCATTTCTATTTGTTCGAGGGGCTAAAAAAAAAGAGGTACGATCTATCTCTAAATAATAGTCTAAATTATCCACGAATCTCAATGACCAAGAAAAGGATTGGTGATTAGTGCGGAAAAGAGTTCTAGAATACTAGGAATACAAAAGATTTTTCTTTTCTTCTTTTCTGACTTATTCATTCAATTCATTTCAAATAAGACGTATCAAATAAGACCTATCCTGTTCAAGCCAATAAATAGAGCTGGAGTTATAGTTAAAGCAGCCAGTAGAAAACCGAAATAACTAGTTATAGTAAGCATGAAGGGGTTAAATTCCATTTATTTTTTCACTACACTACATATGTTGATAAAGCACTTACCTAAGTTATGGAAAATTTCGAATTCATCGGTTATTTTAGATAATACTAAAAAACAAGATAGAGTGAGATACAAAAGTATAAAAGAAAATCGATTCATCAGATGGGACATGAATCCCTAATTCCGAATCAAAAGATTTGTTGTGGAATCTATCAGGTAAGTAAAATAATAATATTAAGAACTAGATCATCTAACCCCGTTGAAAAATAAAATTGGATTTTTTTTGGGGGTCGAGTGAAAGAGAAATAAAGAATAGAATTTAAAAAAACTCTTTCTATTTCGGATTATTTAGTTTTCAATAGGATTTAATCCTCTTTTTGGAGTAAACGGTCGAATACTCCCCTATTCCTTCTTATTTTAACTCATTGTATTCCATATAGAATAAGACGAGAAGAAAAGCATTCCACGACCCCCAAACGCCCCTGAAAAAGGGA